ATGCAACGATGATTCTTTTCTACAAATCATAAAGATATTGGTACTTTATATTTTGTATTTGGAGCTTGAGCAGGAATAGTTGGTACATCACTAAGTTTAATTATTCGAGCAGAACTAAGACAACCAGGTAGTCTAATTGGTAATGATCAAATTTATAATGTAGTTGTAACAGCTCATGCATTTGTAATAATTTTTTTTATAGTAATACCTATTATAATTGGAGGATTTGGTAATTGATTAGTTCCATTAATATTAGGTGCACCAGATATAGCTTTTCCTCGTATAAATAATATAAGATTTTGACTTTTACCTCCTTCTTTATCTCTCTTATTAACTAGAAGCATAGTTGAAAGAGGTGTTGGAACAGGATGAACTGTTTACCCTCCTTTAGCTGCTGCTATCGCTCATGCAGGAGCTTCTGTAGATTTAGGAATTTTTTCTTTACATCTTGCTGGTGTTTCATCTATTTTAGGAGCAGTTAACTTTATAACTACAGTAATTAATATACGATCTTACGGGATAACTATAGATCAAATACCTTTATTTGTATGATCTGTATTTATTACTGCTATTTTATTATTACTATCATTACCTGTATTAGCAGGTGCTATTACAATACTTTTAACTGATCGTAATTTAAACACATCTTTTTTTGATCCTGCTGGAGGAGGTGACCCTGTTCTATATCAACATTTATTCTGATTCTTTGGTCATCCAGAAGTTTACATTTTAATTTTACCGGCTTTCGGTATAATTTCTCATATTGTTAGACAAGAATCAGGGAAAAAAGAATCTTTTGGCACATTAGGTATAATTTATGCTATAATGGCAATTGGAATTTTAGGATTTGTAGTATGAGCTCATCACATGTTTACAGTAGGAATAGATGTAGATACACGAGCTTACTTTACTTCGGCAACCATAATTATTGCTATCCCTACTGGAATTAAAATTTTCAGATGGCTTAGCACTCTTCATGGAACACAAATAAATTACTCTCCATCATTATTATGAGCTTTAGGTTTTATTTTTCTATTTACAGTAGGAGGTTTAACTGGAGTAGTATTAGCTAATTCTTCAATTGATATTATTCTCCATGATACTTATTACGTTGTAGCTCACTTTCATTATGTACTATCTATAGGAGCTGTATTTGGAATTTTCGGCGGTATTGCTCATTGATTCTCTTTAATAACCGGTTTATCTTTAAACCCTAAATGACTAAAAATACACTTCCTAGTAACTTTTATCGGAGTTAATCTAACTTTTTTTCCTCAACATTTTCTAGGACTAAATGGTATACCACGACGATATTCCGATTATCCCGATGCTTATGCTACTTGAAATATCGTGTCCTCTTTAGGATCAATAATTTCTTTTGTCGCTGCATTAGGATTTCTATTAATTGTTTGAGAAGCCTTAGTATCAAATCGACCTGTTATTTTTACACCATTTTTACCATCTTCAATTGAATGAAAACATTCCTATCCACCAGCAGATCATTCATATATAGAAATTCCAATAATTACTAATTATCTAAAATGGCAGATAGATGCATAGGATTTAAGCTCCTATTAGGAAGATTTATTCTTCTTTTAGAAATAATTTATGGCAACATGAGCATATTTAGGTTTTCAAGACAGTGCTTCACCTCTTATAGAACAATTAATTTTTTTTCATGATCACATTATATTAGTTCTAGTATTAATTGTAACATTTGTAGGATATATAATATCAACTTTATTTTTTAACTCATTCATTAATCGATATATATTAGAAAATCAACCAATTGAAATTATTTGAACATCAATTCCTGCTTTCATTCTTATTTTTATTGCACTTCCATCATTACGTTTATTGTACTTACTAGATGAAGTTAATAACCCTTCTATAACTCTCAAAACAATTGGACATCAATGATACTGAAGATATGAATATTCTGATTTTTTACAAATAGAATTCGATTCTTATATAATTCCATCTAACGAACTACAAGATTCAGAGTTTCGTTTATTAGATGTAGATAATCGAACAATTTTACCTATAAACACACAAATCCGAATTCTTATCAGAGCAGCTGACGTTATTCATTCTTGAACCGTACCTTCTTTAGGTATTAAAGCAGACGCAATTCCAGGACGTCTTAATCAAACTAGATTTTTAATTAACCGACCAGGTTTATTCTATGGACAATGTTCAGAAATTTGTGGAGCAAATCATAGATTTATACCTATTGTAATCGAAAGAGTATCCATTAATTCATTTCTAAATTGAATTTCCTTATCAATTAGAGAATCACCCGATGACTGAAAGTAAGTATAGATCTTTTAAATCTATTATAGTATATTAACGTTTACTTCTGGTGAAAGAAATTAGTTAAATATAATATAACATATGTTTGTCATGCATAAATTATCTTTTCGAAGATATTTCTTAATGCCTCAAATAGCCCCTCTTTATTGATTATATTTATTTGTATTTTTTTTATTAATTTTTTTATTATTTTTTATATTAACTTATTTCATTAAACCTTTTAACAATATATCTCCTATTACACTTGATAAAAAATCTTTTTCTAAATCTTGAAAATTATAACAAATTTATTTTCAATTTTTGAACCTTCTTCAAGAATTTTTAATTTTTCAATAAATTGAATATCTACTTTTTTAGGATTAATATTTTTACCTTACTTATACTGAGCCTCTCCTTCACGATGATCATTACTATGAAGAAAAGTAATTCAAACTCTTCATAAAGAATTTAAAGCTTTATTACTACCTTCGCATATTGGATCTACTATATTATTTGTAGCTTTATTTAGCTTTATTGTATTTAATAATTTTTTAGGTCTTTTACCTTATGTATTTACTAGATCAAGGCATATAGCGATAACTTTATCTTTATCATTACCTTTATGATTAACATTAATAATATTTGGTTGATTTCAACATACTAAACATATATTTGCACATTTAGTACCTCAAGGTACTCCTTTTGCTCTTATACCATTTATAGTATTAATTGAAACTATTAGAAATATTATCCGGCCTGGAACATTAGCTATTCGATTAGCTGCTAATATAATTGCAGGTCATTTACTTTTAACTTTACTAGGAGGAGTAGGACCTTCATTAACATTATCTATATTATCTATTCTTATTTTTGCTCAAATCCTCTTATTAATCTTAGAATCTGCTGTTGCAATTATTCAATCATATGTATTTGCAGTTCTTAGAACTCTTTATACAGGAGAAATTAACTAATGACATCATCTCACGGATTTCATCCATATCATTTAGTAGACATAAGACCTTGACCACTTACAGGTTCAATTAGTGCTATAATATTAACTACCGGATTAGTAAAATGATTTCATCAATATAATATAAATCTTCTTATTTTAAGGTTTATTGCAACTATTTTAACTATAATTCAATGATGACGAGACGTAACTCGTGAAGGAACTTATCAAGGATTACATACTTTAACAGTAATAAAAGGATTGCGATGGGGTATAATTTTATTTATTTTGTCAGAAGTGTTATTTTTCTTTTCTTTTTTTTGAGCTTTTTTCCATAGAAGATTATCTCCAACCGTAGAAATTGGTATATACTGACCTCCCTTAGGTATCCAACCTTTTAATCCATTTCAAATTCCTCTTTTAAATACAACTATTTTACTTTCTTCAGGAGCAACAGTTACTTGAGCTCATCATGCTATTATAGAAGCTAATCACAAACAAGCAATTCAAAGTCTTGGTTTAACTATTATCCTAGGATTTTATTTTACTTTATTACAAGCATATGAATATATTGAAGCTCCTTTTACCATTGCAGATTCAGTATTTGGTTCAACATTTTTTGTAGCTACTGGGTTTCATGGTCTTCATGTTATTATCGGAACAACATTTTTATCTGTTTGTTTTTTACGACTTTATAAATGTCACTTTTCATCCTCACATCATTTAGGATTTGAAGCAGCAGCTTGATACTGACATTTTGTAGATGTAGTATGATTATTTTTATATATCTTTATTTACTGATGAGGTGGATAATTTTTTTAGTATAAACAGTATATTTGACTTCCAATCAAAAGGTCTAAATAATTTAGAAAAAATAATTTTTACAATACTAATAATTTCAATCTTAACATTTATTATTTCATGTTTAGTTATATTAATTGCTACTCTTTTATCAAAAAAAACGATTATAGATCGAGAAAAAAATTCTCCTTATGAATGTGGATTTGATCCTAAAGGATCTGCTCGATTGCCTTTTTCTCTACGATTTTTTTTAATTGCCGTAATTTTTTTAATTTTTGATGTAGAAATTACTTTACTCTTACCTATTGCTTCAACTTTAAATTTAACAAATATTTTTTCTTGATTCTTTACAAGAATAGTATTTTTACTCATTCTTTTGCTTGGACTTTATTATGAATGGTTTCAAGGAGCTTTAAATTGATCTTAATTTTAAACCATAGTCAATATTATGACGTATGAGTTGCATTCATAAAGAGTTTTTTAAACTGGTTTAAATTTTAATTAGAAAGCGAATTTATTGCATTTAGTTTCGACCTAAATTTTAGGCTAAAAGCCTTCTAATTTTATTGATAGAAACCAAAGTAGAGGTATATTACTGTTAATGATAAAATTGAATTTTTTAATTCCTATCAAGAAGGAATATTAAGACAAAAACGAAAGCTTCTAACTTTTATTTAAGCGGTTAAATTCCGTTTATATTCCTGTTTTTATAGTGTAAATTCAACATATTGTATTTTCATTACAAAGCTGAAATTTTAGTTTCTAAAAATAAAGTTTACTCAAAGTAAATCTTTACATCTTAAGCGCCACAAACTAATATTTTTTTTAAACTATTTGAGTTTATTTATAAACAAAGCTATGTTTCTTTTGCAGCTTCAATGCAATATTCTTATATAAATTATATAAATTATAAAAATATAAATATTATTATAACTACTCCGATAATAATAAATACTTTTATAAAAACTTTAACACTATTTATTTGTAACAAATTTAAAATAAAAAATAATTTTGAAAATCTGTAATACAAACCTTGTCCACCTAAATATTCATATCAACCTTTATCTATTAACTTTTCTATTATAATACCATTATAAAGATTAATTTCATTAATTTTTTTAGTTCTTAAAAAAGGCATAAATCATATTGAACCAAATATAACTACAAATTTATAATTGACCAATGATTTTAAATTATAAGTTACATTTAATAAATTTAATATATAACCTAAAAATGCCCTAAATAAAGTAATCATTAATACAGAATTTTTCATAAATATCCTTATACAAATTATATAAGGTTCTGGAAATAATAATCATGATAGCACTGCTCCCATGAGAATTGCTCTAAATCCTAACAAAGTTATAGAATTATTCATAATTTTATCTTCATCAAAAACATTATTTAAAGATCTTAAATTATATTCTCCTCTTAATCTATAAAATACTAACCGTATTGTATAACTCACAGTTAATCCTGTAGCAAAAATATATAATATAAAAGAAATAAAATTAATTCATCTTATAAATGCTATTTCTAAAATTATATCTTTTGAATAGAATCCTGCTAAAAAGGGGAATCCACACAAAGCTAAATTAGCAATTGTTATATAAGCTACTCTTAATGGTATAAATTTAATTAAACAACCTATATATCGAATATCCTGATAACCTCCTACTCTATGAATAATCACTCCTGCACATATAAATAATAAAGCTTTAAATAAAGCATGACTTAATAAATGAAAAAAAGATAAATCAGGATAACCTAAAGCCAAAATTCTTAATATTACACCTAATTGTCTTAAAGTAGACAAAGCAATAATTTTTTTTAAATCATATTCAAAATTAGCACCTAATCCAGCTATAAATATCGTTAAACAAGAAATTAATAATAATCATCTTTGAACTTTAGAATTTTCCAAAGCAGAACTAAATCGAATTATTAAATAAACCCCTGCAGTTACAAGAGTTGATGAGTGTACTAAAGCTGAAACAGGCGTAGGTGCCGCTATCGCGGCAGGTAATCATGCAGAAAAAGGAATTTGAGCACTTTTAGTTATAGCAGCTAATATAATTAGAAATTTTAACAAAATTCATTCTTTATCTAAAATATAATATCTATAAATAACAAAATTTCAACTTCCTAATCTTATTATTAAACCAATTCTTAATAAAATAGCTACATCCCCTACTCGATTAGATAAAATAGTTAATATTCCTGCGTTAGCAGATTTTTCATTTTGATAAAAAATTACAAGAGCATATGATACTAATCCTAATCCATCTCATCCTAATAAAATCCTAATTAAATTAGGTCTTAAAACTATTATAGCTATAGAAAAAACAAAAGCTAAAACAAGATATATAAATCGATTGAATCTTTTATCTCCAGCCATATAACTTCCTCTATAAAATATTACTCTACTAGAAATTAATAATACAAAAGATAAAAATAATATAGAAATTCAATCAAAAATCAAAACAAAAATAATTGATAAAGAATTTAATCTTATTAATTCCCATTCAATTATATTAGTTTCTCCAGAAAATATTTTTATTAAAAATATAACCCAACAAATAAAAGAACATAAACCCAAAAATAATATTCTAGTAATATGTATATAAATTTTTCAAACCATTATCTTATTTTTAAACCCTAAAATGTTTAATTTTTTAGATATATCGCAATTCCACTTACTGTATTTAAATTTAAAATTAATATATTTAACGGGAATCAATGTAAAAATAATACTAAATATTCACTCATCTTACCAGAACTACAAGAATATAAAGATCTATAAAAAATTCCATGCTGACTCAATCTATATATATATAAAGTATATCTAGCTCTAAAAAAAGAAAGTAATATTAGTCCTAGCATTCTTAATTTGTTTCATCTTATTAAACTAATAATTAAACTAATCTCACCAAATAAATTTAAAGTAGGTGGAGCTGCTATATTACCTACTCTTAACAAAAATCACCATAAACCCATTCTAGGTATATAATTTAATAATCCTTTACTAATTAAAAGTCTTCGACTTCCTACTCGCTCATATACTATATTAGCCATACAAAAAAGACCTGAGGAACATAAACCGTGACCTACTATAACTACTACAGCTCCCATTAAACCCCATCAACTAAAAATTATTAAACCACACAATACTAATCTCATATGTACAACAGAAGAATAAGCAATCAAAGATTTTATATCTACTTGTCGCAAACATACCAATCTAATAATAATACCACCTATCAATCTAATTCTCACTCATAATCAAGAAAAATTTAAACTAACTTTTTGAAATAAAATTAAAACTCGAATTAAACCATATCCACCTAATTTTAATAAAACACCAGCTAAAATCATAGATCCTGCAACAGGAGCCTCTACATGAGCTTTAGGTAATCACAAATGAAATATATATATTGGTAATTTAACTAAAAAAGCTATTACTCTACTAAAATATCAAATCATTCTAACATAATTTAAAGTAAAGATTGGTTTTATTAATAATATTATTAATCTTCCTTCTTTATAGTAAATATACAATAAAGAACACAATAAAGGCAATGACAAAGCCAAAGTATAAAATAATATGTAAATACCAGCTTGAATCCGTTCAGGTTGATATCCTCAACCTAAAATTAAAATTAATGTAGGAATTAATGATATTTCAAAACTAATATAAAATAATAAATAATTTAAAGTAGAAAAAGTTAAATAAAGGCTTAATAATAAAAATAAATTTACAGTAACAAATATTATAGGAAATTTTTTTTTAAATTTTACTTGTCTTCTAGAAATAATAATTAAAAATATAATTCATGAACTCAGATAAATTATAATGTATCTAATATAATCAATCCCAAATCCAAAGCCAATATTATATATGTTTATATTTCTAAAACAATTTAGACCAACTAAAAACCTTACTAATCCTAGTCCAACTTGAATTAAACCTCAATCATTTTTAAATTTTATCAATATAATTATAGGTAATATAATTTTTAACATTCTAAAACATTAAATCTTTTAAAATAATCATTTCCATGTCTACGAACAATTAAAATTAATAATGACAAACCAAGAGCACCTTCACATACTACTAAAGTTAAAAAAAATAAAGAAAAATAAATTTCTCTTCCTACATTAACTATTTGTAATCTCAAAAGTCAAAAAATTCCCAACATTATAAATTCTAATCTTAATAATGAATTTAATAAATGTTTATGATAAGAAATAAAACCTCATAAACCACAAAAAATTATAAACAAAGAACTTATCGTTATTAAAAATCTAAAATTTATCATTAGTTTTTAAGTTTTAATAGTTTAAATTTAAAACTTTGGTCTTGTAAACCAAAAATGAAATATATTTCTTAAAACTTCAGAGAAAAAGATAACTTTCTTTATTTTTAATTCCCAAAACTAATATTTTTTTTAAACTATTCTCTGATATTTTAATATTAACTATTCCTTTATTATTCACTTTTTCAATTTTATTTACACAACTCTCACATCCCTTAGCAATAGGCCTAACCCTATTAATTCAAACAGTTTTAATTTCTCTCACAGTAGGAATTTCAACTTATTCTTTTTGATTCTCTTATATTCTATTTTTAGTTTTTTTAGGTGGAATATTAGTTTTATTTATTTACGTAGCTTCTCTAGCTTCAAATGAATCATTTTATTTTTCAACTTCATTATTATTTTTATTTTTTACAATAAGATTTATTTCATTTTTATTTTTATTTCTAGATCCTTTTTTAATATTAAATTCATCTTCGCTTCAACCTTCTTCATTTAAATCATTAATAACTACTCCATTTATTATTAACTGAATTTATAACACTCCATCAATAATTTTTACTATTTTTATTATTTCTTATCTTCTTTTAATATTAATTATTGTAGTAAAAATTACTAATTTATTTAAAGGACCTTTACGATTAATACAATAATATAATAATGACCTCACCTTTACGAAAAACTCACCCTTTATTCAAAATTGCTAATAACGCTTTAGTTGATATACCATTACCAAGAAACATTTCTACATTTTGAAACTTCGGGTCACTATTAGGTTTATGTTTAATTGTACAAATTGCTACTGGTTTATTTTTAGCTATACACTACACTGCACATATTGATCTTGCTTTTTCTAGAGTTGCTCATATTTGTCGAGACGTAAATTACGGATGACTTTTACGAACATTACATGCCAATGGGGCTTCCTTCTTTTTTATTTGTTTATATATTCACATTGGACGAGGAATTTATTTTAGATCTTATATAAATTTTCATGCTTGAATAGTAGGTGTAATTATTTTATTCATAATTATAGCAACTGCATTTTTAGGTTATGTTTTACCTTGAGGTCAAATATCTTTTTGAGGAGCAACAGTTATTACAAATTTATTTTCAGCTATTCCATATATTGGTACTAATTTAGTTCAATGAATTTGGGGAGGATTTTCCGTAGACAATGCTACTTTAACTCGATTTTTTTCTTTTCATTTTATTTTACCATTAGTAGCAGCAGCTTTTTCAATAATTCATATTTTGTTTTTACATCAAACTGGAGCAAATAATCCCCTAGGTATTTCAAGACAACCAGATAAAGTACCTTTTCATCCTTATTTTACATTCAAAGATATTGTAGGATTTATTGTCATATTAACCATGTTATTAATTTTAACTTTATTAGCTCCTTATTTTTTAGGTGATCCTGATAACTTTATTCCAGCTAATCCTTTAGTGACTCCCCCTCATATTCAACCAGAATGATATTTTTTATTTGCTTATGCTATTTTACGATCAATCCCTAATAAATTAGGAGGAGTTATTGCTCTAGTTGCGTCAATTGCTATTTTAATAATCTTACCTTTCACACACACCTCAAAATTTCAAAGACTTGCATTTTACCCACTTAATCAAATTTTATTCTGAATTTTTGTAGTAATTGTATTTCTTTTAACTTGAATTGGAGCACGACCAGTTGAAGATCCTTACATTTTTACAGGCCAAATATTAACAATTTTATATTTTTTATTTTATTTAATTAATCCACTTTTATTAATTTGATGAGATAATATACTAAAATGATTATTTAGTTTAAATTTAAAACAAATGTTTTGAAAACATTAAATAAGAAAAAATTCTTAATAATCTTTTTATTAATATATTATTTTAGTTATAAGTTAAAACAAAACAAAATAATTTAAATCCTAAAAAAAAAATTAAATAATTAATAGACAAAGGTAAGTAACTTTTCCAAGCTAGATATATTAACTTATCATACCGCAACCGTGGTAATGTACCACGAACCCATACAAAAACAAAAGCAATTATAACCCTTTTAATATAAAATACTACTCTAAATGGACTTCTTCCTAAAAAAAAAATAACAAAAAGAACTCTCATAAATAAAATTCTAGCATATTCTGCTATAAAAATTAACGCAAATCCTCCAGCTCCGTATTCAGTATTAAATCCAGAAACCAATTCAGATTCTCCTTCAGCAAAATCAAATGGAGTTCGATTAGTCTCAGCCAAACAAGAACTAAATCATACTATACTTAATGGAAATGCAATAATAATAAATCAAAAATTTGCTTGATATTCATTAAATAAATTTAAATTAAATCCTCCAATTAATATCACAAAAGATAATAAAATTAAAGCCAATCTTACTTCATATGAAATAGTTTGAGCAACAGCACGTAAACTTCCTAAAAGAGAATATTTACAATTCGAAGATCAACCAGCAATTATAGTTGAATACACTCCTATTCTTAAACAAGCCAAAAAAAACAAAATTCTTAAATTAAAATTCACTAAATTAATTTCATAAGGTATAACCACTCAGACTAATAATGAAATAAATAAACTAAATACAGGACACATATAATAAATCATAAAATTAGATACAGTAGGAATTATTTGTTCTTTAGTAAATAATTTTACAGCATCTGAAAAAGGTTGTAAAATACCCATAAACCCTACTTTATTTGGTCCTTTACGAATTTGAATATAACCCAAAATTTTTCGTTCTAATAAAGTAACAAAAGCTACTCCAATTAATACACAAATAATTAATACTAAATAGTTAATAATTTCTACAATCATTAAAGTCACAAAATAATTAATTTTTAATTATTTAGCTATTTATAGATTTACTCTATTTTACAGGATCCTAAATCCAGCACATAATATCTGCCAAAATAGCTTATTCAAATTAAAAATAATTTTAATTATTTAATCCTTTCGTACTAAAATAATTTTTATATATTTAAAAGATAGAAACCAACCTGGCTCACACCGGTTTGAACTCAAATCATGTAAAAATTTAAAGGTCGAACAGACCTTCTCATACAACTGCTACAATTATATAGATATTTTAATTCAACATCGAGGTCGCAAACTTTTTTCTCGATAAGAACTCTCAAAAAAAATAACGCTGTTATCCCTAAAGTAACTTAAACTTTTAATCTTTAACAAGGATCATTTATTATATATTTATTCAATAATTTTTGTTATAAAATAATCAACAGTTAATAATCATTTTACCATTATCACCCCAATAAAATAAAAACTAATTATTAAATATTTATTATTAAAAATTCTACTAAACAATTAACTTATATTAAGTTTTATAGGGTCTTATCGTCTTTTTAATTTATTTAAGCCTTTTCACTTAAAAGTTAAATTCAATTTATAATTATAAAGACAGATTTTTTCTTGTCAAACCATTCATACAAGATTCCAATTAAAAAACTAACGATTATGCTACCTTTGCACAGTCAGAAATACCGCGGCCCTTAAAAATTTTTTATCAGTGGGCAGGCTAGACTTTTTATATCTTCAAATAGACATGTTTTTGATAAACAGGCAGAAAAATTTCTTGCTGAGTTCCTTTATATTATCACAAATTTATTTAAACTATAATCATTATTTTATTTTTTAAATAAACATTAAATTCTACTAATAAAATCATTATATCAAAACTTACATTATTATAATTTATTTCTTAATACATACAAAAAGTTAATTATAAATATTATAATAAAAAAAATTTAGTTAAAACACTTTACAAATACATCTACTTTTAAGACTAATTCAAATAATAAAAAATTAATAACTTTTTATTTTTTTTCTATAAGAAGCTAATCCCTCCTACATTTTATTTTTATATAAAATCAAATATAAAAGATAAATTAAATTTATTTTTTAAAAAACTAGATATAACAAAACTCGATTGATATTTCATCTTTAATTTCATATTAAAAATTTATTTTTTACAAAAACTTTTTTATAAAATTAACTGTTTTTATTTCGAGACATCTATAATAATTAGATTATATAGATTTTTCCTGATACACAAGGTATAAATTTTTAAAATTACTATAAAAATTTATTATTAACTTTCCTTTACAGTACTATTTTCTATAGTTTATTTTATTTTTTTTCATTAAAAACTACTAAATATTTAATTCACAAAATTATTTTTCCTATAAAAATATTAAAACATAAATACAAAACAAGTTATTAAATACAACAAAGTAAACCGATTTGCACGATAATTTTTTTCAACGTAAATGAAATGTTAAACTGATTTAACTATACTTTGATAATTCTAGATACACTTTCCAGTACATCTACTATGTTACGACTTATTTCATTTATAGATGAAAGCGACGGGCGATATGTACATAATTTAGAGCCAATTTCTTATAAACTTATTAAAAATTATAATACTATCAAATCCTCCTTCATAATAACATTTATTTTATTAATTCATTATAAAAAAATTTATTGTAACTCATTTTATCTTGTTTATAAGCTGCACCATGATCTAATTTAAATAATTATATTTATTTTTAATAATTTTTCTTTTAAGAATTATCTGACAATGATGGTATACAAACTGATATATTTTAAACTAAAACAAGTAAGATTTTTCGTGGTTTATCGATTAAAAAACAAGTTCCTCTGATAAGATTAAATCACCGCCAAATTTTTTAATTTTTAAGTATATAACTAATATTAATCTAGTTTTATATAATTTCTAAAATAATAGGGTATCTAATCCTAGTTTATAATTTAGATTTTTTAGCTTCAATTAAAATTTTTAAAAAATAATATACAATAACAATCAAATTTTACCTTTCATTATTTATAAATAAAAAAAATTTTCATTTAACTAAATACTAATAATTTTTACTTAATTTTAAAGTATAACCGCGAATGCTGGCACAAATATTTATCAAATCTAATTATATTATCACTAAATCATACATTTGTATATATTTTAATAATTTATGCTGAGATTATATAATTTATAAACTATTATTTTATTATAATATTTTATCTTTAATATATAATTAAATATTTTAACACACTAATAATTTTCATGCAATTTCAATAAAAATATAAAAACATAAGCCAAAATTAAACATTAAAAAAATTAATAACCTTATTAATTAAAATACTAGAGCATTTGTATAAATTATATTATAATTTTATATAATAAAGATTACATACCAATATATGTATATATTCAATTAATACCTTACAGTCCTATATAATATACTATATGTATACATTCCTGTTACAGATATCCAATATTAATTATAATAAGATCCACTCACATATATACCAATAAAGAGTATATTTACTAACATACCAAACACAAAAATAAATTTCTATTAACAATCATATAATTTAATAATATAATTTATTACAAATATATGAACAAAACATGTGCATATGAAAATAAATCCATTATATATTAGCTTCATTTTAAAGGTATCCAATAATATTTAAATTACGACTCATGTACTTTAAATGCGATCAACTGAACCGTGAAAAGAGAAACATATTCTATTGGTTTAATGCTTTCTCTAATTCCCAAAGGAAAGCATATTAAACCAATGGAATATGTTTCTGATATAAAGGGGCCATAATTATATTTATTTATATTCATTTATAAGGACATTATAGATATATAGTAATATAATTTTATAATTATTTATATGCATATTATATATATATATATTCTTTAACTGTAACTTACATAAATTTTTCTTAAAAATAAACAAACAACTATTCATTTTATTATTTATTTATTTGTAATGGATTTACACCATCTCTTAAAAGATCAAAACTTTTTATGCTTTTACATCAACAAATAAATAAATTTAACAATTTTTTAAATTCTAAAATAATTTAAATATAGTGCCTGATTTTAAAAGGATAGCTTTGATAGAGCTAATCATGTAATTATTTTACCTATATTAATTAACATTTATCAAAAAGATAAGCTAAATCTAAGCTAATGGGTTCATACCCCATAAATGAAAATAATTATTCTCTTTTTAATGTTCTTTCCTCTTTCTTATATTATTTTTATCTTTACTTTAATTCTTGGATCAATTATTTCAATTTCTTCTTCATCTTGATTTGGAGCTTGAGTTGGATTAGAATTAAATATAATATCTTTTATTCCTCTAATTTCATTAAAAATAAATTCTTATTACTCAGAAGCCGCCTTAAAATATTTTCTTATCCAAGCTTTAGGATCAGCTTTATTTATTTCATCGGGATTTCTTTCTTTATTATTTCTTTTTATCAGATATATCCTTATTTTTTTAGCTCTTATATTAAAACTAGCCAGCGCTCCATTTCATTTTTGATTTCCTCAAGTTATAGAAGGTTTAAATTGACCTCAAGTTTTTTTATTATCCACAATTCAAAAACTAGCTCCTATAATTTTATTATCTTATTTAATAATCAATAATATTTTAATTAAAATAATCATTTTTTTTTCTATTATATCAGCTATTGTGGGAGCTTTAGGAGGATTGAATTTAATATATCTACGAAAAATTATTGCTTTCTCATCAATCAATCATATATCTTGAATAATAATCGCAATTTCAACCGGTGATACTTTTTGGCTTTTTTATTTTTTTATTTATTCATTAATTCTTATGTCTATTACAAGTATATTCTTTAATCTCCAAGTATTTACTTTATCAAACCTCATACAATCAGATCAAAATAGAATTTTACATTCTATCTTAATTTCTTTTAATTTTTTATCTTTAGGAGGATTACCTCCTTTTACAGGATTTATTCCTAAATGAATATTAATTCAAACTATAGTAAACATAAATCTTTATATTCCTTTATTCTTTTTATTATTTTCAGCATTAATTACTTTATATTTTTATTTACGTATTATTATTATGTTTATTCTACTTTTAAATCCTATTATAAATTTCAACATAAAATATAAATCTCTTACTTCTAATACTTCAATATTATTTAAAACATCTTTTAATTTTATCGGACTTTTATTACCTATTTACTTTTTATTAATTTAGAATTTTAAGTTATTCAAACTAAAAGCCTTCAAAGCTTTAAAAAAAAGTTACTCTTTTAAATTCTATTTTTTAAACCCTAGCGATTTTTCACATCTCTAAACTTGCAATTTAGTGTTATTTTTTATACTATAGAGTCTAATAAAGGAATTTATAATTCGTTTATAGATTTACAATCTATCGCTTATATTCTCAGCCACTTTATT